TATCTTATAGTAACTTATAGTAAGAGTCTAGGTATAGTATTTTATTTTCTTTTTCTAGTATACTCTGACTTATCTTATACTATACTTCACCTAGGCACTTATCATTCATTGGCGGGGGAGAACTTTCTTTTATGATAAAGAACAAAAATTCGGATTCGGATAGAGAAGCAAAAGTGTTAGCTCAACATATACGTATGTCTGCTTTCAAAGCACGAAGAGTAATTGATCAGATTCGCGGACGTTCTTATGAGGAAACACTCATGATACTGGAACTACTGCCTTATTGGGCATCTTATCCAATTTTAAAATTAGTTTATTCTGCAGCAGCAAATGCTAGTCATAATATGGGTTTGAATGAAGCTGATTTATTTATTAGTAAAGCTGAAGTCAATGGAGGTGCTATTGTGAAAAAGCTAAGACCCCGGGCTCGAGGGCGTAGTTATATGATAAAAAAAACCACTTGTCATATAAAGATTGTTTTAAAAGAAAAATCTAAATTATAGATTCATCTAAAGAAAGATAATTTAGATTCCTACTTTAGAAAAAAAAAAATATGGATGAAAAAGAATAGAAAAATATGGGACAAAAAATAAATCCACTTGGTTTCAGACTTGGAACAACTCAAAGTCATCATTCGTTTTGGTTTGCAAAACCAAAGAATTTTTCCATGGGTCTACAAGAAGATGAAAAAATACGGAATTGTATTAAGGACTATGTAAAAAAAAATAAGAGAATATCCTCAGGTTTCGAAGGAATTGCCCATATAGGGATTCAAAAAAGAATAGATTTGATTCAGGTCATAATCTATATTGGATTTCCCAATTTATTAATAGAAGGACGAACAAGGGGAGTCAAAGAATTACAGATGAATGTACAAAAAGAGTTTCATTTTGTAAACCGGAGACTCAATATTGCTATCACAAGAATTGAAAAGCCTTATGGACAACCTAATATTCTTGCGGAATATATAGCTTTACAATTAAAAAATAGAGTTTCGTTTCGAAAGGCAATGAAAAAAGCTATTGAATTAACTGAACAAACGGGTACAAAAGGAATTCAAGTGCAAATTGCAGGGCGTATCGACGGAAAAGAGATTGCACGTGTCGAATGGATCAGAGAAGGCAGGGTTCCCTTACAAACAATTCGCGCTAAAATTGATCACTGTTCCCATACGATTAGAACTATCTATGGAGTCTTAGGCATCAAAATTTGGATATTTGTAAACCAAGAATAAGAAAATAACAATAATGGATCTTTCTTTATCTCGCCATTCTACTTAGCGATAGAAAAAATTTAGAAACTCTTTTCTTATTTTTTTTTTCTTAATCAAAGAAAAACGAACAATTATAATTTTATAAGGTTGAATAAAAATTTGAATTACCCTTTATTTAGATTTTAGTATAATTGCTATGCTTAGTGTGTGACTCGTTAGTTTTTTCTTTAGAGTTGATAATTGAGATTGAAAAAAAAAGCAGGCTGACCCCACTCTAAACTTAGTAACTATAAAAACTAAAGAAACTCAAAACTAATAACCAACTTATTGCTTCGTATTGTCGAGATCCCAAGAAACAGTCACTATATGACTGAATCGATCATATAGTTGTAGCAACTGAAATTCTTTTCATAAAAAAAGAAATCTGATTATGAATTGTGAAACAAAAAAAAAGGGATGTGGAAAAAGGGAAGGATGATAGAAAGAGAGAATAAAGATCTCAATGATATATGATTCCCATATGTATGGTTTATGAAGAATCACCCCATAAAAAAGGCAGTGTTATAAAGCATCAACATCAATATAAAATAAAGATACAAAATAGACAATTACAATATACTAAGAAATATACAAATAAAAAATAGAAGAAAAAAATTAAATTGAAATAATTTCAATAAATTTCAATAATAATAATCTAAATAATCTAATCAATATGGATAATATAGTCTATTATCTATCTAATAATAGATAATTTAATAATATAGAATAGAAAAATAGATGAATAATTTCATCGAGCTTCGGGTTAAGAAAAACTGAGGAGATTGACTCGGAAACAAATAACAGATTTTGTTGGGAGCTCCATTGCAGAGTTCAGGCCTAAGCATTAATAGAGAAGCTATGGGAACGATGGAACCTGTGACTACATAGGATTTTCTTTAAAACGAATCAATCCTAATGATTCATTGGGTAGGATGGCGGAATGAACCAAGAAAAAATAGATTTCTTCTGAAAGGTCATGAATTGACTCTACAAATGAAGGAGGAAAGAGTCAATATTCGCCCGCGAACCCTTTTTTAGTTTTAAGAATTTCATTCATTGGATGACTTTTGGCGTGATTCAATAGAGGGAAAGTAAAATACTTTAGAAAATTTGATAAAAGAAGCATTATATATAAAAAAACACGCCTAGTTATATATACATCTCCCTATTTAACAAATTCAATATAAAAAAAATGAAAATGAGTCTATTATTTCTTTTGATAAAATGAAATACATAAATATATGTGTATATGTAAGATTATTGAATCATTTCATTCGCGAGGAGCTGGATGAGAAGAAACTCTCATGTCCGGCTCTGCAGTAGAGATGGAATTCAGAAACAACCATCAACTATAACCCCAAAAGAACCAGATTTCGTAAACAACATAGAGGTAGAATGAAGGGAATATCTTGCCGAGGCAATCATATTTGTTTTGGCAGATACGCTCTTCAGGCACTTGAACCTGCTTGGATCACAGCTAGACAAATAGAAGCAGGGCGAAGAGCAATGACACGATATGCGCGTCGTGGTGGAAAGATATGGGTACGTATCTTTCCCGACAAACCTGTTACAGTAAGACCTACGGAAACACGTATGGGTTCGGGCAAGGGATCCCCCGAATATTGGGTATCCGTTGTTAAACCGGGCCGAATACTTTATGAAATGAGTGGAGTATCAGAAACTGTAGCCAAAGCAGCTATGGAAATAGCTGCATGCAAAATGCCTATACGAACTCAATTTGTTATTTCGGGATAGGTAAACAAAAGTAAAAAAAAGGAGTATTGAGAATGAAAAAACAACCGCGGATTTCTTTATCTCTGGACAGACAATATTTCTTTTTACCTTATTCCTTAGCATTGAAATAAGAGATTACAATTAAAATTATATGATTCAACCTCAGACCCTTTTGAATGTAGCGGATAACAGTGGAGCTCAAGAATTGATGTGTATTCGAATCATAGGAACTAGTAATCAACGATATGCTCATATTGGCGATGTTATTGTTGCTGTAATCAAAGAAGCAGTGCCCAATATGCCTCTAGAAAGATCAGAAGTAATTAGAGCTGTGATTGTACGCACGTGTAAAGAACTCAAACGTGACAACGGCATGATAATACGATATGATGACAATGCAGCGGTTATCATTGATCAAGAAGGAAATCCAAAAGGAACTCGAATTTTTGGTGCGATTGCTCGGGAATTGAGACAGTTGAATTTTACTAAAATAGTTTCATTAGCACCCGAAGTCTTATAAATGAAAATAGGATATATATATCCTATTATTATATATATAGAATAATAGAATATTCAAATATCTGAAAGAGATCCGATTAATAGATTGTGTCTCATGCATATACTTTTAATTTCTAATAATTTTTCAGAATTTCAAAAAAAAAAATGAAAAGAAAACAAAAAAGAAGCATGTTGATTATATTAAAATGAGGAGGCACCAATAACTATAGTTCATCATGGGTAGGGACATTATTGCCGATATAATAACTTCTATAAGAAATGCTGACATGGATCAAAAGGGAAGAGTTCAAATAGTATCTACTAATATCACTAAAAACATTGTGAAAATACTTTTACGAGAAGGTTTTATTGAAAACGTTCGAAAACATCAAGAAAGTCAAAAAAATTTCTTGGTTTCAACCTTACGACATAGAAAGACTAGGAAAGGGAATAAAATAATTTTAAAGCGTATCAGCCGACCTGGTCTACGAATCTATTCCAACTATCAACGAATTCCTAAGATTTTAGGTGGAATGGGAATTGTAATTCTTTCTACTTCTCGAGGTATAATGACGGATCGAGAAGCTCGACTAGAAAAAATTGGAGGAGAAATTTTGTGTTATATATGGTGATTCTCCTGGGTACCCTAATTTTCTCTCGAACTTACTATTTGTAAAATAGAGAGGAGAAGTTAATTATAGAACTCTTCCTCTATTAGTTGATACTTAAAGGGGGTTCCCTGGAATGAAAGAACAAAAATTGATTCATGAGGGTTTAATTACTGAATCACTTCCCAACGGTATGTTCCGAGTTCGGTTAGATAATGAAGATCTAATTCTAGGTTATATTTCAGGGAGAATCCGGCGCAGTTTTATACGTATACTACCCGGAGATAGGGTCAAAATAGAAATGAGTCGTTATGATTCAACCAGGGGACGTATAATTTATAGACTTCGCAAAAAAGATTCGAACGATTAGATCATTCTTTTCAACATCCTTTTCGTAGGGATATAATTCGAAGTTCAAAAATGCAATAAACTGATTTTTGTTTCAAAAAAAAAATAGATTCCGAATGAAGGTAAGGAATTATCAATATGAAAATAAGGGCTTCTGTTCGTAAAATTTGTGAAAAATGTCGCCTGATTCGTAGGCGGGGGCGAATTATAGTCATTTGTTCCAATCCGAGACATAAACAGCGACAGGGGTAATCCTTCTCAAGTTCTAAATCAATAACTTTTTCAAAGAAAAACCCATGTACATGTAAAAAGAAAGAATAAAGGATTCGTTTTCATATGAAATGGATATCCGCGTCTCTTTCTGTATAGTTCTGATTCTTCTTTCTTTTTCTTTTATTCTTATGAATATGATATAATAAAATATGGCAAAACCTATAGCAAAAATTGGTTTACGTAAGAATGCACGTATTGGTTCACATAAGAATGAACGTAGAATACCAAAAGGAGTTATTCATGTTCAAGCGAGTTTCAACAATACTATTGTAACTGTTACAGACGTACGAGGTCGGGTGGTTTCTTGGGCTTCTGCAGGTACTTCTGGATTCAGAGGTACAAGAAAGGGAACACCGTATGCTGCTCAAGCAGCAGCGTTTAATGCTATTCGTACAGTCGTTGAACAGGGTATGCAACGAGCAGAAGTTATGATAAAGGGTCCAGGTCTCGGAAGAGATGCGGCATTACGAGCCATTCGTAGAAGTGGGATGCTATTAAGTTTCGTACGTGATGTAACACCCATGCCGCATAATGGATGTCGCCCCCCTAAAAAAAGACGTGTGTAGAAATGAGAATTCAAGAGATTTCAAGAGAAATAAATGATTCAATGATCTGATCCAATAATCATAAATAAAAGAAAAATAATACTATGGTTCGAGAAGAAGTAGCAGGATCCACTCGAACACTACAGTGGAAATGTGTTGAATCAAGAGTAGACAGCAAGCGTCTTTATTATGGTCGTTTCGTTCTGTCCCCGCTTATGAAAGGTCAAGCCGATACCATAGGTATTGCCATGCGAAGGGCTTTACTTGGAGAAATAGAAGGAACATGTATCACACGTGCAACATCTGAAAATGTGCTGCATGAATATTCTACGATAGTAGGTATTGAAGAATCAGTACATGAGATTTTAATAAATTTGAAAGAAATTGTATTGAGAAGTAATCTCTATGGAGTTAGGGGCGCATCCATTTGCGTCAGGGGTCCCAAATACATAACAGCTCAAGATATCATCTCACCACCTTCTGTAGAAATAGTTGACACGACACAGCATATAGCTAACCTGACAGAACCAATGGATTTGTGTATTGAATTACAAATCAAGAGAGATCGCGGATATCGTATGAAATTCACAAACGACTCTCACGATGGAAGTTATCCTATAGATATTGTATCCATGCCCGTTCGAAATGCGAATCATAGTATTCATTCTTATGGGAATGGGAATGAAAAACAAGAGATACTCTTTCTAGAAATATGGACGAATGGAAGTTTAACTCCTAAAGAAGCACTTTATGAAGCTTCTCGTAATTTGATTGATTTATTGATTCCTTTTCTACATGCAGAGGAAGAGGACATGAATTTCGAGGAAAATGAAAACAGATGGAATCTACCCCTTTTTTCCTTTCAAGACAGATTCACTAATATCAAGAAAAACAAAAAAGGAATTCCATTGACATGTATTTTTATTGACCAATCAGAATTGTCTTCGAGGACCTATAATTGTCTCAAAAGGTCCAATATACATACATTATTGGACCTTTTGAGTCACAGTCAAGAAGATCTTATGAAAATGGAATATTTTTGCATAGAAGATGTAAAACATATATTGGGCACTCTACAGAAGCATTTTGCAATCAATTTACCTACGAAAAAGTTTTCATTTTAAATCCATTGGAATTTTTTTCATTTTTAAGTTTTTAGAAAGAAAAAAGAAGATAATGAGTTTTGAATATCCGACACGATCCATATATTTGCAGAATAGATCATAATAAGATTTATTGATGTATCTAGGGAAGATCCAGAAGGGGGATCTTCCTTAGATACCTATATCGTAGTATTTCACGGTTGAATCAATTTGAAAAAGACCTAAAGTTAGGGATTTCTCAATAGGTAAAGTTGCTCCAATACCTAACCAAAGAGCTACTGCGGTACCGATCAAAAAGACTGTTGTAGCTACTGGACGACGAAATGGATTTTGGAATTTATTTACATTCTCCAAAAAAGGTACTGTCAATAATCCTATTGGTACTGAAACCATTAAAAGAACACCCAATAACTTATTGGGTACTGTGCGAAGTATTTGAAATACGGGAAAGAAGTACCATTCGGGTAATATTTCCAACGGAGTTGCAAATGGATCCGCGGGTTCACCGATCATTGACGGCTCTAGAACTGCTAAGCCCACACTACATGCAATAGTGCCTAGAATTACTACTGGAAAAATATATAAAAGATCATTGGGCCATGCGGGTTCTCCATAATAATTATGCCCCATCCCTTTAGCCAATTTAGCTCTTAATACGGGATCATTCAAATCAGGTTTCTTTGTTATTTGGATAGGTGAATTCTTATCCATCCCCCAAAGGAACCGGACATGATAATTTTTTATCATCCGGCTCGAGCAAGAATCAAAAGAATCACAGAAATAGATCCATAGAAAATCTATATCTATAGTTCATAACTATCTACATATATAATGTAGAATGACTTTATGTAAGAAAAGATTTATCAAATTCCATTTACCCGAGTTGCAACGATTCATTGCAAAGAATTCAGTTCTGGCAACAAGGAAATGCTCAATATCCAAGTAGGCTTACAAATTCGATCATGATCAAGTGCTTTTTGGATTGTCTCATGTCTTTTGGTTGGTATTTATCCCCACAGCATCTCGATTTTCTTACATATAGATACAAAAATACAAAGTTTTTACTTGTTACTAATAAAGTCTAGCCCTGTTCTTCCTTAGATCCCTTATTTCACTCCGATAGTATCAAAGATCGGGGTCGATGCAGAGGAAATGAATGCATCTACATACTATAAGAAACTTACTAAGATTACTATCAAATTAATACAAAATACTAATACTATCAATATACTAATTACGATAATTAGAATATTGATAGTATAAAAAAAGAAAAATCAAACAAAGTGGAATAGATAGAACATTGGATCATGGATCATGCCACATCACTTATTCTAGGGATCTTACGGAGCCTGTTCATGCATGACATAATTCGGGTATGATCATAGAAAAGATTCTCCTCAAGCGAACCGCCCTATCCTATGCTACATAAAGGGACTGACGTGATGGTTGGATGCGGAGACACATTGGGTTGTGAATTCCAACATGGCGGATAAAATCATATATCTGCATGGCCCAATCAATAGTTCAAGTCACACACTCCCATAATCCATCCTCTTTTAGGAAAATATACTTCAACGATTCGTATCAAATAAACAATACTTCAGAGTTGAAGAGAAGTATCCAAATAACATGCCTTATTTTTCAATAATACATATTTTTAGCAATGAAAGACTCTTGTTCCTCCCCTATATGATAAATTACAAATATCTATGATCTGCCTTCTCTATAAAGGACCCGAAATACCTTGCTTACGTATCATTGGAAAGTGCATTAACATAAATACGGCAGTAAGAAGAGGCAATACAAAAGTATGTAAACTATAAAAACGAGTCAAAGTGGATTGGCCCACACTAGCACTTCCACGTAATAATTCTACCAAAGGCGATCCTATTATAGGAATAGCTTCGGGCACGCCTGTTACAATTTTTACTGCCCAATAACCAATTTGGTCCCGAGGTAAGGAATAACCAGTTACGCCAAAAGATGCGGTCAATACAGCCAGAACCACCCCTGTAACCCAAGTTAATTCGCGGGGTTTTTTAAACCCACCCGTAAGATACACACGAAATACGTGCAATATCATCATTAGAACCATCATACTTGCTGACCATCGATGAACTGATCGAATTAACCAACCAAAGTTGGCCTCAGTCATTATGTATTGAACAGAGGAAAAAGCCTCTGTAACAGTTGGACGATAGTAAAAGGTCATAGCAAAACCCGTAGCTACTTGTACTAAAAAACAAGTAAGCGTAATCCCTCCTAAACAATAAAATATGTTGACATGAGGAGGAACATATTTACTAGTTATATCATCTGCAATCGCTTGAATCTCGAGACGTTCCTCGAACCAATCATATACTTTATTGAGATAGGTAACCCAAGAAAGACTCCCCCTCTTAGAACCGTATATGAGAATTTCATCTCGTACGGCTCAAGCCGAAACACACAAATACTGGTTTCAACGGATATAACGAATATGGAATAGAGAGTTTACAACTTCTTGGGACTTAGCCGCTTGACTCGATTTGACCCAAAGATACGAAGTAAGAAAAATCCGGAATCTCTTCTTTGTGATGATAATGCCAAGAAATACAATCTCAAGTTGGCTCATCCATCTTTCTTTATTTTAATCGTGACAGGCCTCTTGAATCTTCTCTTCCCTATTTTTTTTTGATAGGAATTCTCTTGTTGAGACCCTATGAATCAATTGAAACCTCAGATTCATACTAGAACCACGATGATTTAAGAAAGCCAAAGCTAAACTCAAAGGTTCTCTGAGTAAAAACCATTTGATCATCACTTCTTCAATGAATGTAATGACTCAAAAAAATCTAGAGAAAGAGTTTTCTTTCGGTCAAAAGAAGTCTGAAGGAAAAAATTGTTGGATTTAGAAAAGACCTATTTCCATTTTTTTTAGTCCGGTTGCGAGGTCTGAATAATAGGTATGAATCATAGTTCAAATATTTCTTTTCTTGATCTATTCTATATAGTCCGTGCTCCAGAGACTAGAATAAATATCTGACGAGGTAGAATCATCTTGATAGAGATGACAGGTCCATTATCTGTATTATCAATAGGATCAATTATAACAAGTCACACGCTCATATTCCGGAAATGAAATATCAAAACAAATAAATTTCACGATCGAACTACCAGAATGATCTATAAATCCAAGTCTTAGGTAATCTTAAGTTGAAGTCTGAAATATTTTAAGAATTAAGTAAGTCTAAGTAAAATAATCTGTTTTGATTGAAAAACAAGGACCTCCTAGTTTTTACGAACTAATTAATTGAAATTCCATCCAGTAAAACAGATGAATTATAAATTTCCAAAATAATAGATAGAAATATTGCAAATAGAGCCATTGCGACTCCCATAAGTGGTGTAGTCCCCCACCCTGGAGCTACTTTTCCATATTCCGAATTCAATGGTTTCAATAAACTCCCTACGCCAGTTCGTCTTGGTCCAGATCTAGAACTACTCTCAACGGTTTTTGTAGCCATAAATCCTCTTTCATCATGGGTTGAAATCTGTTGACTTTGTATACCATTCCGTTGTAGTTGTAAATAAACAACATTATCGTGATCCATTGTGATCTTTAAATTATCGAAAAATGGAAACAGCAACCCTAGTCGC